ACTAGATCAGAATCATTCTCAACGAATCCATAAGAAGTGATCCACTTCTTTTCATTGGGTCTGGATGAAGACCAAAGATCTTGAGCGACCGATCCGGCAGAACAACTCAAAAGATAAAGAAGTATCGTGAATTTATTCATGCTCGTTCCAAGTTCGAAGTACCATTTGTACAAATAAGAACCCCCTCCCTTACATGATTTCTTCTTCATATAGATAGATATAGGATCTATGGGGCAATTACTTAGAAGTACATTTTGTGCAACAGCCCTTCCTATCTGATAGAAAAGGATCCCATGATCCTGAACCGATCTTATCTGGGATCGAAAATCCCAAGTTTTTCTATGAAGAGCTGATCTAATTGTATTAGTTTCTATAATGGATTTCTTCTGTGTAATACTAATTGATAGGGCCTCATTGATAAGTGCTACAAGATCTCGCGCATTGGAACCCATGGTTATGGACCCGAATCCATTAGTATGGAACATCCTCTTTTCCAAGTGAAATCCCCTAGTATATGAAAGAATGAAAAAGTGCTTTCGTTGTTGTGGAAGAAGAAGCCTTCGTATCTTAATGCATGTATTTAATCGATTCGGAGCTATTAGAGCGGGATCCACTTTTTGGGGAATATGAGTCGAAGCAATAACAAGAATCTTTCCAGTGGAACATCTTTCACAATCCCTGGAGAGATGGTTCTCTAATAGACCGAGGGATAAGTAATTCGACTCATTCACATGCAGATCATGAATGTTTGGAATCCATATTATGCAAGGAGACATTGCTTTTGCTAATTCGAATTGAAGGGTGATATCAAATTGGTCTCTTTTTGGCGTCATATACATAGTTAGCAGCTCCGTATCAATATCAAGGTCATCATCAATATCGATATCGATATCGTCACTATCATCAATAGGATACTTGTCATCCAGGAACTTGTTCGGAAATACCGTAATGAAAGGAACATAGGAGTTTGTCGCTAGGTATTTGACCAAACAGGATCGTCCAGTTCCTATAGAACCTATCACTAAAATACCTCTAGAAGGGGATAGGGCTAAGCGGAGCGAAAAGGGTTTTCCATGAGGAGATGGGGAATGAAAACTATTAGCCCCGCACGAGGTTTGTGAATAAGCGATTGTCTGATAATGAGCAAGGAATATCCGTCTTTCTGCTAAACAGGATCTATTGAACTCATAATTCATTAGATTCTTTTTCTGAATGTCAACTAAGTATCGTAAGGAAGTTGATCCCGGTTGTTCAATCATTTGATAACCAGAGTCATTCTTTGATAAATGATCACTATGAGTCAGATTCAATAGAATTTGATCAATCCTTCTTTCTGTCGTTAAGGTGGAGAGCTGAACCAAGAATTCTCTTTCTTCATCATCAATCAAATCACTGTTCGCGACCCAGAATTCTATTTTCTCATCAATCCAATCACCGTTCACGTTTTTTTTTTTTCTTATCAATGAATAGATCTCTTTACTTGTACGACTTAGATGTCTCGTATTTCTTGAAAAAATGATTGGATTTGGTATGATACTTACAAGATCGATGAGATTTATCTTCCAATATTTCTTCTTAGAACGTATTGATTTGACCCCATAAGCGGGACCACCAGAAGCAGAACCCCGCATTTCTTCCAGAGAATCTCCTAATTGTTCCAGAACAACTAGAAAGAGATTCTTTAACCAGAAAGAATTCAGTTCAGATGTAGGATACCTATCCAGAAGTTTTCGAAATTCCATCATGTATGATGGAATCATCAAAGATTTGATCTTTTCTAACTCTGTCTGTAACTCACTAGAGGCTCGGGAAACAAAGAGAAGATGTATACGAACGAGATATCCAGCAACAATAAGAAGGAAAAAGATTGAATAGAGGAACTCCCGAGCATTTGTTGATCTCAGATGTGCCCATATCAATGGAACGGGTGACTCATTGTTTTGATGAATCCTTTCTTCGGACAGAAGAATATTCTGTAAACATTGACTCGAAATCTCACTTATCGGAGTCCATTGTGGAAGAATCTTCTGAGGAATTGGCCGTGATATATCTGATCCATGCATCATATCATGAAAAATAGGCAATGGGTCTGAAAGAGTATCTAAAAGGGTGAAATTGAGATATTTGCACCCTGTCGAAGTAAGGAACCATGGCATATATGTTTGGAACAGATTCCATTTTGAGAGATTTGAAAAAGCATTATCTCGTTGAAAGGTTCTATACATCCGCCCTTTCTCAACGCATTTCTTTAGACAAAGACTCCGTTTTTTCCTCTTTCCGGATGGTAAATACTTCTCAGAACATGGAGTGTGAATCAAACCCATGTTTGAATTGAAACTGAGATACTGATGCAAGTTATTCCCTTCTGAATCAGATAGATTCATATCTGAAAGAGGCTGACAAGAAGTTCTTTCCAAATTGACTATTTTTTCCTCCGTTAGAGGTGTTGCAGAAATGTCTGCGATCGAGTAAATAGCTCTACGAACGAATGGATCGGATC